AAATTTTTATTTATTATAAAAATTATTAAAAATGGTTTAATAGTGTTTTTATAGTGGGAATATTAATACACATGTGTATATATTATAATATRTATATATATATATATAAATAWTTAATTTATNTATTTAATTTAATAATAAATTAATTTTTTTTTAAATTTAAATATAATTTTATAATATATCTTTATTTAAATGATCTGTATTCGGATTATATTGATATTAATTTTTAATATTAATATTATGAAAAAAAAATAAGAGAAATTATTAAAAATTTATTAATTTATATTAAATATATAATATAAAAAAAAAAAAAAAAAAATCTATGTGAAAAATATAAATATATAATAAAATAATTATGTTTTTGAAAATTTATTATAAATTTATTTTACATATAAATTTTAGTATATAATTTTAATTATTTAAATAATGATTAATTTAAATGTTAAGTAGTAATTTATATTAAAAATTTAAGAAATTAAGATTTAGTAATATAAAAATTAATAACTAATTTTGTGCCAGCAGTTGCGGTTAAACAAAGATTAAATTAAATTATTTCAGTTTATAATAAATAATTTTATTATTAAAATAAATATTAAATTATTAAGTGAAATTTTAATTTAATTAAATTTTATATAATAATTATGATTTAATAAATTTTAATATAAACTAGGATTAGATACCCTATTATTAAAAATTTAATTAATAATACTAAAATAGTAAATAATAATTTATTGAAACTTAAATAATATGGCGGTATTTTAGTTCATTTAGAGGAATCTGTCTAATAATTGATAATCCACGAATAAATTTACTTAATTTATAATTTTGTATATCATTGTTAAAAAAATATTTTTTAGTAAAAATAATATTTTAATTTTATTATATAAAGTTAAATCAGATCAAGATGCAGAATATAATTAAGAATATGATGGATTACAAAAAATATATTTAAATGAATAATTTATTGTAATATAAATTTGAAGGTGGATTTAAATGTAATTTTAATTAATTTATTAAAATGATTAATAATTAAAATATGTACATATTGCCCGTCACTTTCATTTAAAAATTGAAATAAGTCGTAACAAAGTAGAGGTACTGGAAAGTGTTTCTAGAAAGAACAAATTAGAGCTTGTGATAAAGTATTTCATTTACATTGAAAAGAAATTAAAAATTAATTAATTTGAGGGGTAAAATTAATAATTTATAATTAATAAAAAAAATTTTAATATTAAAAATAGATGAATGGGGGTTTGAGTATTTTTAATAGAAAAAATTAATATTTTTATAGTTAAATATTACTGTAAAGGAATTTATAAATAAGTGAAATTAATTATTAATAAAGTAAATTTAAATTATTGTATCTTGTGTATCAGAGTTTATTAAATAATAATAATTTATTTAAATAAATCTCGAATTTAAAAGAGTTAATTAATTATAAGAGTTAATGTTGCATAATTTTTTTTAATAATTAATTAGAAATGAAATGTTAATCGTTTTTAAATATATCTAGTTTTTTTAGAAAAAAATTTAATTTTAAATTTGAATAATTTTATAATTATTTAATTAATTATAAAAATTTAAAATTTAATATTTTAGGGGATAAGCTTTAAATTAAATTATTATAATTAAATTAAATTGAAATTAAAATTTTTAATATTTATATTGTTTAAAAATTATAGTTTATTATAAAAAATTTTAGTTAAAAATAAAATTTAAAATAATTTAATTTTTTATAAAAAAATAATTTATAATTTTATAAATTTAGAAATAATGATAAAATTAGTATAATAAAATAAAATTAAATTGAAATTTATTTAAAGTTAAATTAAAGGAATTCGGCAAAATTTTATATTCACTTGTTTATCAAAAACATGTCTTTTTGGTAATAATTTAAAGTCTAATCTGCCCACTGATATATTATATTAAAGGGCTGCAGTATATTGACTGTACAAAGGTAGCATAATCATTAGTCTTTTAATTGAAGACTTGTATGAAAGATTTGATGAAATATAAACTGTCTCTAGTTTAATATTAAAAATTAATTTTTTAGTTAAAAAGCTAAAATAAAGTTAAAAGACGAGAAGACCCTATAGAGTTTTATATTTTATTTTTTTTTTATTAAATATATAATTAAGTTATATAAATAAGGTAAATTATTGTGTTGGGGTGATAGAAAAATTTGATAAACTTTTTTTAAAATAAAATACATATATAAGTGTTTAATTGATCCATTTTTAATGATTAAAAGAAAAAATTACCTTAGGGATAACAGCGTAATATTTTTTTTTAGTACAAATAAAAAAAAAAGTTTGCGACCTCGATGTTGGATTAAGATAAAATTTAAATGCAAAAGTTTAAAATTTTGATCTGTTCGATCATTAAAATCTTACATGATCTGAGTTCAAACCGGTGTAAGCCAGGTTGGTTTCTATCTTTAATAAATATAAATATTTTAGTACGAAAGGATCAAATATTTAAAATAATTTTATATGATTTGAATATTATTAATAATAATTTTAGGCTATTTTGGCAGAAAATTGTAATGATTTTAGAGTTCATATATATATATATATATTATATATAAATAGTATATGATGTGATTAGATTTATTAAATATTTTTTTGGGGATGTTAATTTTAATTATTGGGGTTTTAATTGGGGTTGCTTTTTTAACTTTGTTAGAACGTAAGGTTTTAGGTTATATTCAAATTCGAAAAGGTCCTAATAAAATGGGTTATTTAGGTATTTTACAACCTTTTTGTGATGCTATTAAGTTATTTTCTAAGGAACAAGTTTATCTTAATTATTCTAATTATTTAGTTTATTATTTTTCTCCTATTATAAGTTTTATTTTATCTTTAATAGTTTGAATATTAATTCCTTATTTTTTTAATATAATTATATTTAATTTGGGTATTTTATTTTTTTTATGTTGTACTAGAGTTGGGGTTTATACTTTAATAATTGCGGGTTGATCTTCTAATTCTAACTATTCTTTATTAGGTGGTTTACGAGCAGTGGCTCAAACTATTTCTTATGAAGTTAGAATATCATTAATTATAATATCTAGAATTATTATAATTATAGATTTTAATTTAATAAGATTTTTTAATTATCAGGTGGTAGTTTGGTTTATTTTTTTAATAATACCTTTAAGATTGTGTTTTTTATCTTCATTAATAGCTGAAACAAATCGAACTCCTTTTGATTTTGCTGAGGGGGAAAGTGAATTAGTTTCTGGGTTTAACATTGAGTATAGAAGAGGTGGATTTGCTTTAATTTTTTTGTCCGAATACTCTAGAATTTTATTTATAAGTATATTATTTGTTATTTTATATTTGGGGGGTTATAATTTAACATTTTTTTTTTATTTAAAGTTAGTTTTTTTATCTTTTTTTTTTATTTGAGTTCGTGGTACTTTACCCCGTTATCGTTATGATAAGTTAATATATTTATGTTGAAAGAGATATTTGCCTATTTCTTTAAATTTTTTATTATTTTATATAGGATTAAAAATATTTTTAGGTTATTAAATAATTTTAGTATAAATTAATAGAATAAAGATTCTTTCTTATGTTTTCAAAACAAATGCTTATTAACAAGCTCATTAATTAGTTATTAAAGATTAAGTTATCTCATATTTTATTTAAAATTGGGTTAATAATAAAATAAGAAAAATATAAAATTGTTAAAAGTTGTCCTGTAATAATGTATGGAGCTTCTACTGATCGTGCCCCAATTCAAGTTAACAATATAATAATTACAATTAAGGATCAAAATAAGATTTGATTTATGGGGTAAAATTGAATACCTTGTATTTTTTTATTAAAGGTGAATGGTAAGATAATTAAAATTAAAATAGATATGACTAAGGCAATAACTCCTCCTAATTTATTTGGGATAGAGCGTAAAATTGCATAAGCAAATAAGAAGTATCATTCTGGTTGAATATGGATGGGTGTTACTAGGGGATTAGCTGGAATAAAATTATCAGGATCTCCCAATAAATATGGATTAATTAATGATAATAGAATTAAAATTAAAATTAGTATAATAAATCCGATTAAGTCTTTGAATGTGAAAAATGGATGAAATGGGATTTTATCTAGGTTTCTATTAATACCTAAGGGGTTATTAGATCCTGTTTGATGTAGAAATAATAAGTGAATTATTGTTAATATTATAATAATAAAGGGAAATAAAAAGTGGAAAGTATAAAATCGGGTTAAGGTAGCATTATCTACGGCAAATCCCCCTCAAATTCAATTTACTAATATAGTTCCTAAATAGGGGATTGCAGAAAGAAGATTGGTGATAACTGTTGCTCCTCAAAATGATATTTGTCCTCATGGTAATACATATCCTATAAATGCAGTAGCTATTAATAAAAATAAGATAATAACTCCTACTATTCATGTATATTTTAAGTTAAAAGATTCATAATAAATTCCTCGTCCAATGTGAAAATAGATACAAATAAAAAAAAAAGATGCTCCATTGGCATGAAGGGTTCGAATTAATCATCCATAATTTACATTTCGACAAATGTAATTTACTCTATAAAAAGCTATTTCAATGTTGGCCGTATAATATATTGTTAAAAATAATCCTGTGATGATTTGAATTATTAAACATAAGGCTAGTAAAGATCCAAAATTTCACCATGATGAGATATTAGAGGGGGAGGGTAAATCAATTAAGGAATTATTAATAATTTTAATAATGGGGTGTTTTTTTCGAATTGGATTAAGTGAATTTATCATTGGTTAATATATTTAAATATTAGATCGTAATGGCCCAAAAAAAATATTAGTGATTTTTACTACTGCAATAAGGGTAATAAATAAATAAATAATTATTATTAATGTTAATATATAAGTTTGTTCATTGTATAATTTAGATAAATTAAGGTTAAATTCTCTATTAAAAAATAAAAATAAATTAAAAAAATTACTTATTTCATCATTAAATGAAAAGTTTATTCAATATAAGTTATTCTTAAATAAAAATCTAATAATAATTAATATAAACAAATAAAAAATAAATATTTTATTAAATGGGGAAGTTTTAAATAACTCATTAGAGGCAATTCTTGAGACGTAAATAAATAAAACTAATAAACCCCCTAAAAAAATTAAAAATAAGATATAGGAAAATCAATAAGTGTTAATTAATATTCTTGATAAAACACATATAAAAAGAGTTTGAATTAAGAGTATTAAACCTATGGAAAATGGGTGATTTAAAAAAAATATAAAAATTGATGTTATAATTAAAGAAAGTGATAAAAATATTTTAATGATTTCAAAGAGTAGTTTAAAAATAAAATAATAATTTTGGAGATTATAGATAAAGATATTCTTTTTCTTTGATGTTTTTAAAGAAATTTCTTATTCTTGGTTTACAAGACCAAAGTTTTTATTAAACTATAAAAACTAATGATAATAAATATATGATTGGTAGTTTTTTTAATATTTTTATTTGGTAATATGATTTTTGTTTCTAAACATAAACATTTATTAATTGTTTTATTGAGATTGGAGTTTATGGTATTAAGTATTTTTTTTTTTTTAATAATATATTTAATAATGTTAGATTATAACATGTATATGTTAATAGTTTTTTTAGTTTTTTCAGTTTGTGAGGGGGCTTTAGGGCTTTCTATTTTAGTGTCTATAATTCGAACTCATGGAAATGATTATTTTCAAAGATATAATTTAATTTAAATGATAAAATTTTTATTGATAATTTTATTTGTAATTCCCCTATGTTTTAAAATACACATATATTGGATGGTTCAGTTTATGATAATAATAATAATAATAATATTTATAAATCTAACTTTAAATATTATAAATTTTTCTAATTTAAGATATATAATGGGTTGTGATATAATTTCTTATGGTTTAATTTTATTAAGAATTTGAATTAGAGGTTTAATAATTATGGCAAGAGAGGGATTATATAAAGCAAAGTTTTATGATAATTTTTTTTTATTAAATATTATTATTTTATTAGCTATATTATATTTAACTTTTAGAGTGATAAATTTGTTTATATTTTATTTGTTTTTTGAGGGTAGTTTAATTCCGACTTTAATGTTAATTATTGGTTGGGGGTATCAACCAGAGCGGATTCAGGCTGGTATATATTTGTTATTTTATACTTTATTTGTTTCTTTACCTCTATTAATAGGAATTTTTTTTATTTATGTGAAAATAAGAAGAATGGTAATATATTTTATAAAATTTTATGATTATAATATATTATTGTTATATGTTGGGATGGTTATAGCTTTTTTAGTTAAGATACCAATATATTTTACTCATTTATGATTACCTAAAGCTCATGTTGAAGCTCCTATTTCTGGTTCTATAATTTTAGCTGCTATTATATTAAAATTGGGTGGTTATGGATTATTACGAGTTTTAGTTATTTTACAAAAGATTAATTTAAGGGTAGGGTTTGTATGAATTATTATTAGATTAATTGGTGGTTTATATATTAGATTAAAGTGTTTTTGTCAGGTTGATATGAAATCTTTAATTGCTTATTCATCTGTTGCTCATATGAGTTTAGTAATTGGTGGGATTATAACAATAAATTATTGGGGGTTTGTTGGGTCTTATATTTTAATAATTGGTCATGGTTTGTGTTCTTCTGGTATATTTTGTTTATCTAATATTAATTATGAACGATTGGGGAGACGAAGATTATTTTTAAATAGGGGTATAATAAATTTTATACCTTCTATAAGAATATGGTGGTTTTTATTTATATCTTCTAATATGGCTGCTCCCCCCTCTTTAAATTTAATGGGGGAGATTAGTTTAATTAATAGTTTGGTAAGATGATCTTGGATAAGAATGATTATATTGATAATAATTTCTTTTTTTAGAGCTGGTTATAGATTATATTTATATTCTTATACCCAACATGGAAAGTATAACTTAGGTATTTATAGATTTTATGGGGGGGTATCTCGAGAATATTTAATATTAATATTACATTGATTACCTTTAAATATATTAGTTTTAAAGATTGATTATAGAATAATTTGATTTTATTTAAATAATTTAATTAAAATATTGATTTGTGGTGTCAAAAATATGAGAAATCATTTTAAATTATTAACAAATACTCTCTTTGTTTTATTAGATTTTTTTTTTTGTTTTTTTTTATGTTGATTAATTTTTTTATGGTAATTTATTTTATTATAAATAATTTGTCGGTTATATTAGAGTGAGAGATTATTTCTTTCAATTCAATAAATATTGTAATGTCTATTTTGTTAGATTGAATGTCTTTATTGTTTATAATATTTGTTTCTCTAATTTCTTCTTCTGTTATTTTTTATAGAAAAAGATATATAAGTTCAGATTTAAATTTAAATCGGTTTATTATTTTAGTTTTATTGTTTGTTTTTTCTATAATTTTATTAATTATTAGACCTAATATGATTAGTATTTTTTTGGGGTGGGATGGTTTAGGTTTAGTTTCGTATTGTTTGATTATTTATTATCAAAATATAAAATCTTATAATGCTGGAATATTAACAGCTTTATCTAATCGGATTGGAGATGTTATAATTTTGATGTTGATTTCTTGGATAATAAATTATGGGGGTTGAAATTATATTTTTTATTTGGAGTTTATGAATAATGATTATTCCATAAAAATTATTGGTGTATTAGTTATTTTAGCTTCTATAACTAAAAGAGCTCAAATTCCTTTTAGATCTTGATTACCTGCTGCTATAGCTGCTCCTACTCCTGTTTCTGCTTTAGTTCACTCTTCTACTTTGGTTACTGCTGGGGTTTATTTATTAATTCGTTTTAATAATTTATTGGTTGATATATTTTTTTTTAAGTTATTGTTATTATTATCTGGATTAACTATATTTATAGCTGGTATTTGTGCTAATTATGAGTTTGATTTAAAAAAAATTATTGCTTTATCTACGTTAAGACAATTGGGTTTAATAATAAGAATTTTAAGAATGGGTTATGGTGATTTAGCTTTTTTTCATTTATTAACTCATGCTATGTTTAAGGCTTTATTATTTATATGTGCTGGTGTAATCATTCATATAATAAGAGATAATCAAGATATTCGTATAATGGGGGGTATTAGATTTTATATTCCACTAACTTCTTTATGTTTAAATATTTCTAATTTAGCTTTATGTGGTATTCCTTTTTTAGCTGGGTTTTATTCTAAGGATATTATTTTAGAGGTGGTAAGAATAAGAAATTTGAATTTATTTGTTTATTATTTATATTATATTTCTACAGGTTTAACTATATTTTATACTTTACGTTTACTTATATATTTAATAGTTAGTGATTTTAATTTATTGTCTGTTTATAATTTATATGATGAAGATTTTGTTATGTTAAGGGGAATATTTTTATTATTATTTATAAGATTAATTTCTGGTAGAATTTTAAGATGATTAATTTTTTCCTATCCCTATATAATTTATCTTTCTTTTAATATGAAAATGATGGTAATTTATGTTAGATTGTTGGGTGCTTTATTGGGATTTTTTGTTAGAGTTATGGGTATTTATTCTGTTAATAAGTTTTTAATGACTTATAATTTAAGAATGTTTTTATCTTTAATATGATTTATACCTGGTTTATCTACTTATACAGTAAATTATAGTTTTTTAAATTTAGGTCAAGGTTTATTAAAAAATATTGATATAGGTTGAGGGGAGATTTATAAGAGACAAGGTATCTATAATATTATTAAGGAGTATTCTATGATTTTTTATATTTATCAAATAAATAATTTTAAAATTTTTTTATTTAGATTTGTTTTATGGATAATAATTTTTATTTTTACGTTATTGTTTTAAATTTAAATAGCTTAATTAGAGCATAATATTGAAGATATTGAGGTGATTTTTTAATCTTTAAATAAATAATTATATATATATATATATATATATATATATATATATATATTTATAAAAGTATTATTTATCTTTATTTTTACAATGAAAATGTAGAGTTTTTTTTAAACTATATAAATATAAGAAATAGAAATATTAATGATTTCAATCACTATAAGTTAAGTTAGCAGCTTAAATAATATATATTTCTAATTGGAATTATTTATTCAATTTTATCATTAACAGTGATATACCTCTTATTTGGTTTCAATTAAATAAATAAGGAGTATTTATTACTCTATCTTTTAGGTCGAAACTAAATGCAGTTTGCTTCTTATTTTTAAGATAAATTGATTTCAATATTTTTTGATTGCAAATCAAATGTTTTAATAATAAACTATAATCCTTAGTTTTTAGTTGATTCAGTTTAATATGTTTTGATTTCATTCATGATATAATCCTACTAATAACATAATAATAAAAAAAAAACTAGTTTTATATCATAATGAAAAACTAACTATTTTAAATGTGGGGATTAATGGGAAAATGAGAGCAATTTCTACATCAAAAATTAAAAAGATTATAGTAATTAAGAAAAAGTGAAGTGAGAATGGGATTCGAGCTAAGCATTTGGGGTCGAATCCACATTCAAATGGGGAGCATTTTTCTCGATCTAATAATGATTTTTTTGAGATAATAAATGAAACAATTATTAATAGGTTTGAAATTACTATTATTATTATTGATAATATTATTAAAATGATAATTATTTATATTAATGAATTATTAAACCTTTTGATTGGAAGTCAAATATACTAAATATATTATATAAATAGTTAATTTCCTCATCAATAAATAGAAATATAAAGGAATAATCAAACTACATCTACAAAATGTCAATATCATGCTGCTGCTTCAAATCCAAAATGATGTGATTTTGAGAAGTGGTTATTTAAATGTCGGATAAAACATGTGGTTAAAAAAATTGTTCCAATAATAACATGAAGACCGTGGAATCCTGTTGCTATAAAAAAAGTTGATCCATAGATTCTATCTGCAATAGTAAATGGGGCTTCAATATATTCATAGGCTTGTAATATAGTAAAGTAAATTCCTAAAATTACTGTGATAAATAATCTTTGTGAAGTTTGTGTAAAATTATTTTCTATTAGGGCATGATGAGCTCAAGTTACTGTGATTCCTGATGTAATTAAAATAATTGTGTTAAGTAGGGGAATTTGAAATGGATTAAATGGAATAATATTTATGGGGGGTCATATAGCTCCAATTTCAATATTTGGAGATAAACTTCTATGAAAAAATGCTCAAAAGAATGAGATAAAAAAAAAAATTTCTGAGACAATAAATAAGATTATTCCTCATCGTAATCCGTTAGATACTAATAATGTGTGTTTTCCTTGGTATGTTCCTTCTCGACAAACATCTCGTCATCATTGATATATGGTTAATAATACAATTAAATAACCTAATATTAAAAGATTTATATTAAAGTTATGAAATCATTTAACTATTCCTGTAACTAAGGTTATGATTCCAATAGCTCCTGTTAGGGGTCATGGACTATAATCTACTAGATGATATGGGTGATTTTGGTTTATTGACATTAATTAACTTCTCTAGAATAAAGTGTACTAAGAATGGTAATTACATAAGCTTGAATGATTGCTACAGCGGATTCTAGAACTAACAATAAAATTTGAATTAAAATTAAAATAAATAATATATAATTAGATATAGAAGTTCCAGTATTTCTTAATAATGTTAATAGTAAATGTCCTGCAATTATATTAGCTGTTAAACGTACTGCTAGTGTTCCTGGTCGAATTACATTACTGATTGTTTCAATTAATACTATAAATGGTATAAGGATAGTTGGAGTACCTTGGGGGATTATGTGAATAAATATATGTTGGGTGTTGTTGATTCAACCGTAAATTATGAATCTTAATCATAGGGTTAGAGAAATTGATAAGGAAATATTTAAATGTCTTGTACTTGTAAAAATATATGGGAATAATCCTAGAAAATTATTAAATATTACAAAAAAAAATAATGAGATAAAGATAAATGTTGATCCTTTAAATCTGTTGTTTCCCAATAAAGTTTTAAATTCATTATGAAGTTTAGTAGAAACAATATTTCATAATATGAAATGTCGATTTGGGATTAATCAGAATGAGTATGGGATAAATATTAATCCGATAAAAGTTCTAATTCAATTTAGGGGTAAATTAAAGATATTTGTTGATGGGTCAAAAATTGAAAATAAATTATTTATCATTTTCAATTTTGGTTTGGGGTTATTTGATTTATTTTTATGTTATTTTTTTTAATTTTGTAGTTAAAAATATAAAAATTTATTATGATAAATATTAGAAAAATACAAATAAAAAAGATAAAGAAAAAAATTCAGTTAATAGGTATTATTTGAGGGATAAAAGAATATTACTTTACTTGGTAATAATTTAAATTTGACATATTTATGTTATAAATTAACTAATTCTTTCATTAGAGATAGTTGCTAAATTATCATAGGGTGGTTTAAGAGACCAATACTTGCTTTCAGTCATCTAATGAATAATTATTAATTCAGTTAATAAAATTTTTAATTGAAATTCTTTCAATTACAATTGGTATAAATCTATGATTTGCTCCACAAATTTCTGAGCATTGACCAAAAAAAATTCCTGGTCGGTTAATAAAAAATCTTGTTTGGTTTAATCGACCAGGATTAGCGTCTACTTTGACTCCTAATGAGGGTACTGTTCAAGAATGAATTACATCTGTTGCTGTTACTAAAATACGAATTTGGTTATTTATTGGTAATACTACTCGATTATCGACATCTAAAAGACGAAAATTATTAATATTTTCACTGGGATTGATTATATATGAGTCAAATTCTACATTATTAAAATCTGAATACTCATATCTTCAATATCACTGATGACCGATTGATTTTAAGGTAATTAATGGATTGTTAAGTTCATCTAACAGGTATAATAATCGTAAGGATGGTAATGCAATAAAAATTAGAGTGATAGCGGGTAAAATGGTTCAGATTAATTCAATTATTTGACCTTCTAATAAAAAACGATTAATATAAGAATTAAAAAATAAGTTAAGTATTAAATATCCAACTAAAATTGTAATTATAATTAGGATAATTAAAGTGTGATCATGAAAAAAAATAATTTGTTCTATTAATGGTGATGCTCTATTTTGATAGTTTAGGTTAGATCATGTTGCCATTTCTAAAAAAAGGATAAAACCTTTATAAATGGGGTTTAAATCCATTACATATAATCTGCCATATTAGAAGTTACTTAAAATTGGTAATTCATTATATGAGTGTTCTGATGGGGGAAGATTTTGATATCATTCGATTGAAGTTGGTATATTTAAAGGAAATAAGATAATACGTTGGTTAATTATTGATTCTCAAATAATAATAATAATTATTATTATAGAAATAAGAGAGATATATGAACCAAATGATGAAATAATATTTCATGAAACAAATCTATCTGGGTAATCAGAATAACGTCGTGGTATTCCTGCTAAACCTAAAAAATGTTGGGGAAAGAATGTTAAATTTACACCAATAAATATAGAAATAAATTGAATTTTTAATAAATAATTATTTATTATTAATCCAGTAAATAATGGGTATCAATGAATAAATCCCCCCATAATAGCAAATACAGCTCCTATAGATAACACGTAGTGAAAATGGGCTACCACATAATAAGTATCGTGTAAGGTGATATCAATTGATGAGTTAGCTAGTACAACTCCTGTTAATCCACCTACTGTAAATAAAAAAATGAACCCTAAACCTCATAATATAGAAGGTCTATAGTTAATTTGTGTTCCATGTAATGTTGCTAGTCAACTAAAAATTTTAATTCCTGTAGGTACGGCAATAATTATGGTTGCTGAAGTGAAATAAGCTCGGGTATCAATATCCATACCCACTGTAAATATATGATGTGCTCAAACAACAAATCCTAATAATCCAATTGCTATTATTGCATAAATTATACCTAAACATCCAAAAGTTTCCTTTTTTCCTCTTTCTTGTGAAATAATATGAGAAATTATACCAAATCCTGGTAGAATTAAAATATAAACTTCGGGGTGGCCAAAAAATCAAAATAAATGTTGATATAAAATAGGATCACCTCCTCCAGCTGGGTCAAAAAATGATGTATTAATATTTCGATCAGTTAATAATATAGTAATAGCACCTGCTAATACGGGTAATGAAAGTACTAGCAATAAAGCTGTAATTCCAACAGCTCAAACGAATAGGGGTATTTGGTCAAATGATATATTATTAATTCGTATATTAATTATTGTTGTAATAAAATTAATAGCTCCTAAAATTGAAGAAATTCCCGCTAAATGAAGTGAAAAAATTGCTAAATCAACAGATGATCCTCTATGTGCAATATTTGAGGATAGGGGTGGGTATACTGTTCATCCTGTTCCTGCTCCATTTTCTACAATTCTTCTAGAAATTAATAAAACTAATGATGGTGGTAATAGTCAGAATCTTATATTATTTATTCGGGGGAAAGCTATATCTGGGGCCCCTAATATTAATGGAACTAATCAATTACCAAATCCTCCTATTATAATAGGTATAACCATAAAAAAAATTATAATAAAAGCATGAGCTGTTACAATTGTATTATAAATTTGATCATCTCCAATTAGTGATCCAGGATTTCCTAACTCAGTTCGAATTAGTAGTCTTAATGAGGTTCCGACTATTCCTGCTCAAATTCCAAAAATAAAATATAAAGTACCAATATCTTTATGATTTGTTGAAAATAATCATTTTCGCTAATAAAATGGCTGAGTTAATTAAGCGATAAATTGTAAATTTATTAACGAGAAATTTCTCTTTTATTAGTCTTATATTCAATTATGATGTGAAATTGCAAATTTTAAGGTGTATATAAATTACTAAGGCTTAAAGGGAATTCTTTATAAACAATTTTGAAGATTATTAGTTTAACTTAACTTAAAACCTTAAAAAAAAAATAAGGTTCTAATAATTATACCTAATAATGAAATAAGTCTAAAAATATTAATGAAAATTATAAAGTTATTTTTTACATATGTTTTATGTCATTTTAATTTAATGGAATAAAATATAAAAGATGAGTAAATAATTCGAATATAAATAAATAATATAATTAATCTTGAAATAACAAAAATAAAGGAAATAATAAATAAATTATTATTTAGTAAGTAATTGATAATTATTCATTTGGGGAAAAATCCTAAAAATGGTGGTAATCCTCCTAGAGATAAAAAATTAATTAAAATTATAAATTTAATAGAAAAATTTAAATTTAAATTAAATAATTGATTAACATAAAAAATATTAATAATATAAAATAAAAAACATATAATAAAAATAAATAATGAATATAAAATAAAATAAAGTATTCATAAATTTTCTCTGATTGACAATGCTGATAGTATTCATCCTAAATTATTAATAGATGAGAAAGCTATTAATTTTCGTAAAGATGTTTGATTAAATCTTCTAATAGTTCCAATTAATACATTAAAAATTATTATTAAGAATAAAAATTTTAAATTTATATAATAAGACAATAAAATTATGGGGGAAATTTTTTGTCATGTTATTAAAATAAAACAATTTAATCATGATAATCCTTCTATAATGTTGGGGAATCAAAAATGAAATGGGGTAGAGCCTATTTTTATTAATAGGGATGAGTTAATAAGAATGGAAAAAATATTATCGTTAAAAAAATTTTTTAAAAATATTAAATTTAATAAAATAGAAAATAGAAAATTAATAGATGCGATAGATTGGGTTAGAAAATATTTTAGTGATGCTTCTGAGTTTAAAAGATTATTGGGGTTTGATATTAGGGGGATAAATCTTAATAAATTAATTTCTAAACCAATTCAACATCCTAATCACGAATTTGATGAGATAGAAATTAAAGTTCTAAAAAATACAATAAATAAAAAAAATATTTTGTTTGAATTAACTATAAATAAAATTTAAAATAAGTATTAAACTTAATGAGTTTTACTCATATTATGAAATTATATTTTAGTGTATGATGCACGATAATTTTTGAGATTATAAGATATAGTTTAATTCTATAAAATATAATAAAGGTAAAATTTTACATTATTTATTCTATCAGAATAATCCTTTTATCAGGCACTTTATTTTTAAAAAAAAGGGATTTCCTTTATATTTGGGGTATGAACCCAAAAGCTTATTTTAGCTTATTTTTAA